GACATCTCTCTTTCAAGGAGGCAGCGGGGATTCGACTTCCCCTGGGGGTAGGGTATTACGAAAGGAAGTTGATCATGGATTATCAATAAGCAATAAGCCTGGAATGAATTCTTCCCGGGTCGATGCCCGAGCGGTTAATGGGGACGGACTGTAAATTCGTTGGCAATATGTCTACGCTGGTTCAAATCCAGCTCGGCCCAATAATTCGCGGATCCGCCATGAAATAATTTGTTCTCTAGAAATGCCTGATACGGAAGAATAAAAAAGTCACATTTTCTGATATATCCTTTCCCTACCCGCTATTTATTTGCTCTATTTTTTTTTTTTCCTACAAATTCTGATCTTGCTAATGATCTAGATTCATTGAAAAATTGATTATCGATCAATTTTGAACTACTGAAAGGATTATTAGTAATCCGTGCCGCTCTCACTAAAGTGCATATCCTTGTGGATATCAATATATCACTTGCGTCTCTCTTACAACCTTACAACACGGCGACTCTAATCTAAATAGAAAATAGAAAAGGTTTGGTTTGAATGAAATCATAAGAATATGTATGCTGTACGCTTTGCTTTATTTCCCTGGGATTGTAGTTCAATTGGTCAGAGCACCGCCCTGTCAAGGCGGAAGCTGCGGGTTCGAGCCCCGTCAGTCCCGACAGACCAAAATCCAATAAAAAAATACATCAATTCATCTCTCCATTTTCTTTGAAAGAGGGGACAAATAGCAGAATTTCATTCCGAATCCGTATCCTTCAAACAAATATGGGAATTTCCATTTTTTAGTACCTGGGAAAGAGACATATGTGGATTAGTACAATTATGGGTAGCATCCTATTCAGGATTCCAAGGGATACCGTACTGGGTTTAGCTTTTTCGATTACTCCCGATCCGTTTAATGGAATATGGAATAGAGTACCATATGTTCTCTGGGAGCCCATACCAAAATTCCATTTTGTATCGTACAAATGGAATTTAACATAGTTACTTTGATAGAATACTTAAAAGTCTCTTCTTTTAAAATATCGTCTTTTTAGCTCCGATTGTGTGTAACCTCAATTACTAATTTGAATTTGAAACAATCTATCTCATTGCACATTGAACTTTTGATATATTATATGCGTCCCATTACTAATTCAAGGAAAGAGGATATTATTAAAATAAAGATCAAACAAAGATCCCGCCTCTCTTAGCGAAGGAATAAATAATCTTTTTTTTTTTACGGGCCTCTGCCGATTCAATTCACTTCTATTGTTTGTTTGGGTTTGTTTGTAATGAATATAAGTGTAAAGGCGATTAGATGATAGATGATTGTACAAGGAAGGCGGGAGGTTATAGAGGTTATAGAAAAGAAAGAATGGAAAAGAACGATAAATAAAAGTAAAGAAATTATTGATTGGATCAGGAATCCAATTTTTGATTCGGTATGGATAAAAGATCTTACTATGTTATACTATTCAATTCTCGACGATGAATCGATTTGATAGCCCAGATATTGTTATTCATGATATTGATCCGATTCAATATCATCGAGATGTAATTCATCTCATTGAATTTACAGGCGAAAGATTTATCATCTCTATGGGATTAAATCCCGAATTATTTATTGCGAAGTAAAGAAAAACAAAACGATGAGATTATGGAAGTAAATATTCTTGCATTTATTGCTACTGCACTGTTCATTTTAGTTCCTACTGCCTTTTTACTTATAATATACGTAAAAACAGTCAGTCAAAATGATTAATTTGAATGAAACTTGACTTCTTATCAATGATTGAAGAAAAAAAAAATGAAAAGTATTCAAATTTCACGTTTTAAATGAAATGAGCGGACTAGAATCAGTGGTATTCTATGAGATCCGATAGTATAAGTATAAGTCTAGTATGGTAGAAAGAAATATATGAATCTTTCTACCATACTATCTATTATTGTTATTGTATAAAGTTGTACTGTATAAAGATTAAAGGTATAGGTTTAATATAGAATAAAGATATGGGCTTAATATAGATCAACCTATAATACTATAATATGTATCTTCATATATGTAGATATCAATTATCTATATGGAATGTACATAGCGTGCCAATTATATTTCTTTGCTTCATCTATTTGATTTGTCTTGGTTGATTCCAATCGATCTTAAATAATCGAAAGGCAACTTTTACGCTTCTAATTCCCTAGATTTCTTATTATTTTCAATATTATTTTCAATAGGAATCTCGGTATCCATCGAAAGAATCAAATCAATCAAGGAAAAACAAATAGTATGGGCTTATTCCTTATTCATAGAATACATTACTTCACTAGAATCTAATAGAATTTAGAAATGAAGATATTTTTATTTATAAATTGAATTAAAATTCAAAAATTAAATAGTTAAATTAAAATGTCTTTACAGAATGATCTATAAAACAATTGATACAGTTTTGTTCCTCAACTCAATTAGTAGTACCTCTAGAGTCCACTTCTTCCCCATACTACGAGTGAAAGAGAAAATGTAAAGACTACCATTAAAGCAGCCCAGGCGAGATTTACTATATCCATGTGAATTATGTCCCCTATCTCTATTAATATGAAGAAATTCTTCTATTATTGTTTACTAATAACTAATAATAGTGGAATCACTGGCGCAGAGTCAAAAAGGGATTTGATTTGGCCCAATACCATTGATGAAACAATCGAATAAATCCAATTATAACAAGTTTTTATATGATTTCTAGTAGAATCAGAAAATTAGATACAACCAAAACAAAATATGCAGCGATACCCTTGGAAGTATCAAAAAAATGTTACTAACATATAGGAATAATAAGACCTATTGTTTTATTTCTTTTGTTGCCCTTCATTAAGTCAAAAGTATAAAACTATAGAATCAAGATGGATCGCTATCTATCACATACCCCTATTTTTTTTATTCCCGCTTGATCTAATCCTTACCGTCTCCCCATTGTCGCTATAAAACAATCGAAGTCTATTCGTGACTAGGAGTTACCTAAAAGAAAAATTTTCTTTATATTTATATAAATATTAAAGTACAAGCCAATTATTCATTCAATCTAATACCGATTGAATGACCGAATACTCAGAGACTTTTATGAGTCTGTACTGTATACACTGTATACAAAGTATCTTCCGCCCTTTCGGCAACTACTAATTAGATTAATTAGATGGCGATCCAATTCAAAACCCAGTCAGTAGACACTACATTAATAGTGGAAGGGAGTCAGTAAATCTTGATATGGTAGCCCTTCCACTACTATAAACTTTCACTTTCCTTGAATCCTCGACGCAAGGATTTACAGCACGTTAGAAAACAGAACCTTCAAGGGCTTAGAATCAAGCAAATATCAAGAGTCCTTTTTCTCCGCTTGCTTCTGTTGGGGACAAATTTGGCAAGTTCTATCAGCAAAACGGAATACAGAATAAGGTATTTCGAGTCTTTTGTTGATCAGGCGACACCCGGATTTGAACTGGGGAAAAAGGATTTGCAGTCCCCCGCCTTACCGCTCGGCCATGTCGCCAAGACGATACAAAATAGATGAAAATAGTCCCCTTTTGCTTGGATTGTGGGGTTACTAAATTTCTTTTTTTTTTTATTGTACTTGCACCTTGAATCCCGTTTTCCTTAATACCTTTCCTAAAATAAAAACAAAACAAGATGTATTGGATCCATTCCTTCGATTGATTGTGCAGGACAAATCGGAACCATTAACTATTTTTATTGACTGTGAATTCATGAACGATTCTTGGATTTGAATCTAAAATTGTGTTTCCTTAATGATATAAGAAAATCCAAATTGATACATAAGAAATCAGTATTGATTTTTTTTTTCAATAAAAAAGAATCCTTCTCAATTTCAATTATAACAGCAATTATGAGTATATGTAAACCCCAGAACATAAATTGTTACACAGATATCTAATTGGATATCTTATCCGTATATGATTCCTATAGGAAAAATTCATTGAATAGAAATTTTGGAATAGAAATTTTGAAAGAGCGCGACACGTGCTGTCTGCAATAAAGGAGGAAATCTATATCTAGATAGTTATCTGCAATCATATTAGACGAATTCTACTAAAAAAATAGGTAAAAATATCTCTCTTTTTTGCGAATTATTATTTTTTTGTTGACCTGAACACGGGAATCTGCGAAAAAGTTAAGTGCTAAAAAAATCAACTTTATATTGTTTCTGTTTATTATGTCCTTATTTCTTTCTGATTATTATGTCCGTATCTCATCGAAGAGATCAAATCCCGAATCCGTTTATTTTGCTGGTATCCAATCGAATTGTAATATCATAATAATGGTAGAAATTGAATCACTTTTGCTTTGATATTCTATACAAAACTCAAAAAGTCTAAGTTAAGTGGAATTTATCAATTCCTTTCCATTTGTATCTGTTACCAATTCCAATTTGAGTATAAAATTCTATTTATTTCTACGTTCATACGTATTTTATACATTCCGTATATGAAGTTGGGTAAAATTTCATGTGATTCAGTAAACGGAATCTAAATTCCATCATTGCTAGATCGACCCATATGATTCGATGAAGAATGATCCAATAATGGGATTTTTTTTTTTGATAAATGGGAAATTAAAAATGCTCGGGGATGGAAATGAGGGAATGTCTACAATACCTGGGTTTAATCAGATACAATTTGAAGGGTTTTATAGGTTCATTGATCAGGGCTTAACAGAAGAACTTTATAAGTTTCCAAAAATTGAAGATACAGATCAAGAAATTGAATTTCAATTATTTGTGGAAACGCATCAATTGGTAGAACCTTTGATAAAAGAAAGAGATGCTGTCTATGAATCACTCACATATTCTTCTGAATTATATGTATCCGCGGAATTAATTTTGAAAACCTGTAGGGATATGCAAGAACAAACAATTTTTATCGGAAACATTCCTCTAATGAATTCCCTGGGAACTTCTATAGTAAATGGAATATACAGAATTGTGATCAATCAAATATTGCAAAGCCCCGGT